ATTAAAATTCTTGGTGCTCCCAAATTTTGATATAATCAACATGCTTTTCTTGTTTTTTACTTATTTGTTTATGAATATGAATTCTTAAAGGCATATGCATGAGACATAATCTATTAATTAATCTGAATCCATTTCTTAATCTCTTTCTTTCAAATACTTTACTCTAACCATATCATGGTCTCATTTTATAATACCTCCGGAGCTAATGAAACTATTTTAGTAAAATTTAACTGTCTCAATTCCCGGGCAATTGCACCAAAAACCCGAGTTCCCTTTGGGTTTCCTTCTTGATCGATGACAACCGCAGCATTGTCATCATATCGTATTATCATACCGTTATCACGTTTGAGTTCTTTACAAGTCCGTACAATTACAGCTCTGACCACTTCTGATCTTGCTAGGGGCATATTTGGCACTGCTTCTTTGATCACAGCAACAATAACGTCACCGATATGAGCATATCGACGATTGCTAGCTCCTATGATTCGAATACACATCAATTCTCGAGCCCCGCTGTTATCCGCTACATTCAAAAGGGTCTGAGGTTGAATCATATCATTTTTTTTATAATCTATTCTTTCAATGCAAAGGGCGAAGAAAAAAGAAATATTGTTTGTCCAAAAAAAGAAATCAGCACCCGCGATTGTTTTTTTTTTTAATCCTCAAGACCTATTTCCTTTGATTCTCCATTTTTATGCCAAACTAATGAATTGAGTTCGTATAGGCATTTTAGACGATGCTATTGAAATAGCCTTTCTGGCTATATTTTCTGTTACTCCACCCATTTCATAAAGGATTCGACCTGGTTTAACAACAGCTACCCAATATTCAGGGGATCCTTTCCCCGAACCCATACGTGTTTCTGCAGGTCTTACTGTAACCGGTTTGTCTGGAAATATACGTACCCATATTTTTCCACCACGTCGTGCATTTCGTGTCATTGCTCGTCGACCGGCTTCTATTTGTCTAGATGTGATCCAAGCAGGTTCAAGTGCCTGAAGAGCATATTTACCGAAAGAAATATGATTACCTCGATAAGATATTCCCTTCATTCTTCCTCTATGTTGTTTACGGAATCTGGTTCTTTTGGGGTTATAGTTGATGGTTGGTTCTGAATTCCATCTCTACTACAGAACTGGACGTGAGAGTTTCTTCTCATCCAGCTCCTCGCGAATAAGAAAATCTTCAACTTCTATATTATTCGTTTGTATATCTTGTTTTTTTAGATAACTAAACATATTAATATTTCTATTTTAAATTTAAATATTGTATGACTTTTTATTTTTTTAATGTTATAACGAATCTTTATTTTGTTTTGTCTTTTATTTTCTTCGATTGACCAAAATTTAGCAATCCAAGAAAATAAAGGTTTCGCAGGCGAATATTTACTCTTTTCATCGCTATTTCAGTTGTAGGGTTAGCTCTTGATTTTTCTTTTCCCAATAGATGAATATGAATGAATTAGTCTCGGGTTTGTTCCGCCATCCCGATCAATGAATCCGTATAGATTTGGATTCATAAGTTCCATCGTTCCCATCGCTTCTTATTTAATGGTTAGGTCTGATTTCTACAATGGAGCTCATAATGAAATTTTTTCTTGAGTCAATCTTCTTAGTCTTTATTGGCTCGAAGCTCTTATTTTTTTATTTTATAAACAGATTCATTTAATTATGTACGAATCAGTATTGATGCTTTATTACACTGCCTTTTATGAGATGACTCATAGACCTTACATATTGGATGGAATTCTATATCATTGGTATTTTTCTCTCTCTTTCTTTCACCCTTCCTTTTATCCACATCTTTGTTCTCTATTTCGCTTTATAACTTAGAATTAGATTGATTTTTCTTTTGTTTATGCAAAAAATATTTCAGTTGCTACAATGATATGACCGATATATCATATCTTGACTGATTCTTTGGATCCAGATAATGCGAAGTGATGAGTTGGTTATTAGTCCTATAGTTATTAGTTTATACTAAGAGGCTGGTCTTTTTTTTATTTAATCCTAACCCTAAAAAAACCAACGAGTCACACACTAAGCATAGCAATTATATCAAATGGCCAATCGAATTTTTATTCAACCATATAGAATTAAGAATTAGAATTCTTCTTTTTAGTTTTGATTGAACAGAAAAAAAGGAACGAATTTCTCTTTTTTGTTCCATCACTAGATCGAAGGGAAAGACAAATAAAGGTTTATTCTTCCCCGTCTATAAATATCCAAATTTTGATGCCTAATACTCCATAAATAGTTCGAACTGTATAGGAACAATAATCGATTTTAGCTCGAATGGTTTGCAGGGGAACCCTACCTTCTCTGATCCATTCCACACGCGCAATTTCTTTTCCGTCGATACGCCCTGCAATTTGTACTTGAATCCCTTTTGTATCTGCTTGTTCAGTTAATTCAATAGCCTTTTTCATTGCTTTTCGAAATGAAACTCTATTCTTTAATTGGCCGGCTATAAATTCCGCAAGAATATTAGGGCTTCCGTA